TTATTTAGAAGGATGTAATTTTTTAACTGCTGCAGTCTCAACACCTGCGAATAGTATGGGACATTCTTTAATGTTACTATGGGGACCAGAAGCACAAGGTGATTTTACAAGATGGTGTCAAATTGGTGGTTTATGGGCTTTTATTGCACTACATGGATCTTTTGGATTAATTGGTTTTTGCTTAAGACAATTTGAAATTGCTCGTCTAGTAGGTATTAGGCCATATAATGCGATTGCATTTTCTGGACCTATAGCTGTTTTTGTATCAGTATTTTTAATGTATCCATTAGGACAAGCAAGCTGGTTTTTTGCACCAAGTTTTGGCGTTGCTGCTATTTTTCGATTCTTATTATTCCTTCAAGGTTTTCATAACTGGACACTAAATCCATTTCACATGATGGGAGTAGCAGGAATATTAGGTGGTGCATTATTATGTGCAATACATGGAGCAACTGTACAAAATACAATATTTGAAGATGGAGATGCAGCAGATACATTCAGAGCTTTCACTCCAACACAATCAGAAGAAACATATTCAATGGTTACAGCTAATCGCTTTTGGTCTCAAATTTTTGGCGTAGCTTTTTCTAATAAAAGATGGCTACATTTTTTTATGCTATTTGTACCAGTTACAGGCATGTGGACAAGTGCATTCGGTATTGTGGGTTTAGCACTCAATTTAAGAGCATATGATTTTGTATCACAAGAATTAAGAGCTGCAGAAGATCCAGAATTTGAAACATTCTATACTAAAAATATCTTATTAAATGAAGGTATTCGTTCATGGATGGCTGCACAAGATCAACCGCACGAAAATTTTATATTCCCTGAGGAGGTTTTACCACGTGGAAACGCCCTTTAATAGTAGTAATGTAGTAGGTGGACGAGATCTAGAATCAACAGGCTTTGCTTGGTGGTCTGGCAATGCAAGACTAATTAATGTCTCAGGAAAACTTTTAGGAGCCCATGTAGCACACGCTGGTGTAATGGTATTTTGGACAGGAGCAATGACATTATTTGAAGTTGCTCATTTTGTACCTGAAAAACCATTATATGAACAAGGATTTATACTTATACCACATCTAGCAACATTAGGATGGGGCATCGGAGCTGGTGGAGAAATTATTAATACATATCCATACTTTGTTATTGGTATCTTACACTTAATATCTTCTGCTGTACTTGGCTTTGGAGGATTGTATCATTCTTTAATAGGACCAGATACTTTAGAAGAATCATTTCCTTTTTTTGGATATGACTGGAGAGATAAAAATAAAATGACAACAATTTTAGGAATACATCTAATATTACTAGGTATTGGCTCATTTCTATTAGTAATAAAAGCATTATTCTTTGGTGGTGTATACGACCCATGGGCACCAGGAGGCGGTGATATTCGTATGATTACTAATCCAACACTAAATCCTGCTGTAATATTTGGATACATATTTAAGTCACCATTTGGTGGTGATGGATGGGTAGTAAGTGTCGATAATATGGAAGATGTGATTGGAGGACATATATGGATTGGAGTAGTTTGTATTGCTGGAGGTATTTGGCATATCTTAACTAAACCATTTGCATGGGCAAGACGTGCATTTGTATGGTCAGGAGAAGCATATTTATCTTATAGCTTAGGTGCATTATCAATTATGGGTCTTACTGCATCTAATTTTGTTTGGTATAATAATACTGCTTATCCAAGCGAATTTTATGGACCAACTGGACCAGAAGCATCACAAGCCCAAGCTTTTACTTTTTTAGTTCGAGATCAAAGATTAGGTGCAAATGTAGCATCTGCCCAAGGACCGACAGGATTAGGTAAATATTTAATGAGATCACCAAGTGGAGAAATTATTTTTGGTGGTGAAACAATGAGATTCTGGGATGTAAGAGCTCCTTGGATAGAACCATTAAGAGGACCAAATGGACTAGATTTAAATAAAGTGAAAAATGATATTCAACCATGGCAAGAAAGACGTGCTGCTGAATATATGACACATGCACCTCTAGGCTCACTAAATTCTGTAGGTGGAGTTGCAACTGAAATTAATTCAGTTAATTATGTATCTCCTAGAAGTTGGCTAACTACTTCACATTTTTTCTTGGGTTTCTTTTTATTTATTGGTCATTTATGGCACGCAGGAAGAGCAAGAGCTGCTGCTGCAGGTTTTGAAAAAGGTATTAATAGAGAAAATGAAGCTGTACTATCTATGAGACCATTAGATTAAATAAACTTCATTAATAAACACATTTAATAAAAATTAAAACTATTCTTGTTTGAAAATTATCAAATGACAAATAAGAATAGTTATTTTAATATGAACTAATAAAATATAAAAATTTCAATACTTTATTCTTTAATAAAAAATAATCCATAGAATACATGAAATTAAATATATATGTTATATCTCATCCATTAATACAAATTTTAACTAAATCTATCGTATCAAATCAATATACAAACTTAAATCATCAAACTATTATAAACAACCATACACAAGTTGGTACACTTTTAATATATGAAGTATTACGTAAATGGATGCGAATAAAAAATATTTATATAAAACAATTAAGTAATACAAAAGAAATTACGATCTTGGATTATGAACAAAATAATTATATTATGACTAATATAATTCATAATTATAATATGATTGCAGAAATTGAAAATATATTTCCACACACTATATTACAACATATTGATATAAAGCAAAATGATACTTGGAGAAGTATAAATTTAAATAAAGTTAATGATAAAACTAATTTAATTATATTAGAAAAATTTTTAAATAATGAAAATATCATTAACTTGATAGATTATTTACATAAAAATCAGAATATCCCGTTTAATTGTATAAAAATTGCTTGTATTACATGTACACATCAAATATTAGAAACAATAAGCATAAAATATACTAATTTAAACATCTATACTGCAAAAATTATCAATAATTAATTAATGTAGATAATTGTATCACACTAATATACATAATTTAGTTTTAATTATTTAATGACTTATAATGACTATTATTACACACTCATTTAATTTAGTGTTTACATCTATTGCGAATTTTTCAGAAATATATCTAATTTTAATACTATTAAAATTATCCTTAGCCTGGTTTCCTACTGTAAATTGGTATAACGAACCTTTTTGCTCTTTAAATAGACTAACAGATCCTTATTTAAGATTATTTAGAGGAACAATACCCATGATTTTTGGAATGGATATGTCACCTATGCTAGGGATTATCTTTTTGCAATGTTTAACTGTTATATTTAATAATATAAGAATTGAATCAATCACATAATTTTATAATTATCTATAATAATAAAAAATATTTATTATTACATAAAATTCTAAACAAAACAAACTTAACTTTATGCTAAAAATTAGATTAAAAAGATTAGGACGTAAAAAAAGAGCTAGCTATCGCATTATAGTAATAGATAGTAAAAAAAGACGTGATGGAAAAGCACTTGAAGAAATTGGCTTTTACAATCCACTAACAAAAGAAACTAAATTAAATATTGAGTCAATTAAATCTCGACTTCAACAAGGTGCACAATTAACACCAATAGTAAAATTTTTGATGGATAAAACATTAAATCATCAATAAATATTATTAAACATTTATATAAATATAGGAGAATAAGATTGGAAAAATTTACACTTAAAATTTTATGGCTAGATAATAATGTAGCAATAGCTATCGATCATATTGTAGGAAAAAACCCAAGCCCACTCACATGTTATTTTTTTTGGCCAAGAAATGATGCATGGGAACAATTAAAAAAAGAATTAGATTCTAAGCCATGGATTTCAGATATAGAAAAAATTGAAATATTAAATAAGGCGACTGAAATAATAAATTTTTGGCAAGAAAAAGGTAAAAATAAATCATTATTAAAAGCACAGGAAACATTTCCTAAATTTACATTTTCTGGCAGCAACTAAAAAATAAAATGATTAGTATAAATTTACTTACTAATCATTTATAATTCATCAAACTATTTAATATGTCTTTAAAACCAATTAATTATATACAAAAAGCTTCTTATAAAACAAAAATTGATCTATTATTAATTAGTCTAGAAGCTCTAGATCTCTATTCGTTAGAAAATATCGATAATTACATCAGTACAAAATCATGTATAAAAACAATAAACTTTATGCCATTATTTTTTTTTAAATCTCATGATTTAATAAAACATATGAGCGATAATCAATCATATAACTTTCAATATATACTCAATATATTATATTTAATAAATAAACTAATAAATTATGACAATATACATCATTTAATTCATCAAATATTAATAAATGAAAATCCTATATTCATAAAAAAATATATTAATAAATTTAAGTATATTTATAATAAAAATTACCAATATTACAATATTCAGGCATACTATACTCAATATAATTTAGAACATTGCGCAATAATCAATCTTTACATAATGAGTAAAATTATTATAAAAACAGATATATCATTTTTAATTAATTATTTACTTATTTAATTTTTCTGCAACAATACACTCTGTAGTTAATATAATAGAAGCAATTGAAGATGCATTTTGTAATGCAGAACGAGTTACTTTAGCAGGATCAATAATACCATACTTGTACATATCTACTAAACAATCTTGATTAGCATTATAACCTATAGCAAAATCACACTGCTTAACTTTTTCTACAATAACAGCACCATTTAAACCAGCATTTTCTGCTATACGCATTAATGGAGATGATAAAGCTTGTTTTACAATTAAAGCTCCGACTAATTCTTCATCCTGTAAATTATCCTGAGCCCAAACATCTAAGTCTTCAGATAAATGAACTAGAGTAGAGCCACCTCCCGGTACAATCCCCTCTTCAATTGCTGCTTTTGTTGCATTAATAGCATCTTCTAAACGTAATTTTTTATCTTTCATTTCTGTTTCAGTCGCAGCACCAACCTTAATAACAGCAACACCTCCAGACAACTTAGCTAAACGCTCTTGTAATTTTTCTTTTTCATAGCTATTATTACTTATCTCAATTTGTCTTCTAATTTGTTCACATCTTGATTTAATAATAGATTGATTAACGTCAGCGATAATTGTTGTAGAATCTTTAGTAATATTAATTCTACGAGCTGTACCTAGCTGATTTATAGTAACATTATCTAAAGTTAAACCAGTATCTTCAGTAATTACTTGACCTGAAGTTAATACTGCAATATCTTCTAATAATGCTTTTCTTCTATCACCAAAACCTGGCGCTCTAACAGCTACTACATTAACAATACCTCTTAATTTATTAACAACCATTGTCGCCAGTGCTTCTTTCTCTATATCTTCTGCTATAATTAGTAAAGATCTACCAGTCTGTGCAACTTGCTCTAAAATAGGTAATAATTCTTGCTGAATAAGCGTAATTTTTTTATCAGTTAACAAAATATAAGGATTATCTTGAATTACTTCCATTTTGGATGAGTCATTAACAAAATAAGGTGAAATAAATCCTTTCTCAAATTTCATACCTTCTTTAATTTCTAGATGAGTAATTGTAGATTGACCTTCCTCTAAAGAGATAATTCCCTCCTTACCAACTTTTTCTATTGCATTAGCAATCATTTCACCAATTTCATTATCATTTCCTGCTGAAATTGATGCTACTTGCGTAATACTTAATACATCATGCACTGGACGAGAATATTCAGCTATTTTTGCAACAATAAATTTCACTGCTTTTTCTACACCCTTTTTTAAGGTAATCGGATTTGCTCCAGATGCGACATTCTTTAAACCTTGTTTTACAATTGCATGAGCTAATACTGTAGCTGTAGTTGTACCATCTCCTGCTACATCATTTGTTTTAGATGCTGCTTGACGAATTAAAGCTACTCCTGTATTTTCAATAAAATCTTTCAATTCTATTTCTTTAGCTATTGTAACTCCATCATTAACTATTTGAGGTGCACCAAATTTTCTTTCTAACACAACGTTTCTACCTTTAGGGCCTAAAGTAACAGAAACAGCTTCAGCAAGAATATCCATGCCTTTCTCTAATGCTTTACGTGCACTATCTTGATATAAAATTGTTTTACTCATATATGAATTTATTAATAAATGAATATCAGAAATAAATTAAATAAAATAAATATACAATGTTTTTAACAATACAAACAAATAAAATGCTATAATTATTACGGAAAAGGGCTTGTAGCTCAGTGGATTAGAGCACGTGGCTACGAACCACGGTGTCGGGGGTTCGAATCCCTCCTTGCCCGATATAAAACTAACTTAAAATACAAATATTATATATAATGATAAGAAAAATAAAATATTATGCAACCGCTAAGAGGAACAAAAGATATTCTGCCTGAAGAAGTCATATGGTGGCAACACATTTATAATACAGTAAATAAAATACTAACTTTATCTAACTATAATGAAATCCGCACACCTATTATAGAGACAACCAATTTATTTCAAAGAAGTATTGGTAATGAAACAGATATCATTAATAAAGAAATGTATAATTTTATTGATCAAAGTAATAGAAACATAACATTAAGACCTGAAGGTACTGCAAGTATTGCAAGATCATTTATTAGCAATAAATTATATGCATCAAATAAAACTCAAAGATTATGGTACTTAGGTCCCATGTTCAGATATGAGAGACCACAAAACGGTAGACAAAGACAATTTCATCAACTGGGCATAGAATGCATTGGCAGTTCAAGCCCCATGGCAGATGTAGAAGTAATTAGATTAGCAAATAAAATATTACAAACATTTCAATGTAATAACTATAGGATAGAGATTAATTCTATTGGAAATGTACAAGAACGAAATAATTATAAAAATATACTCATAGAATACATAAAACCATATATCAAAGATTTAGATAAAGACTCACAAAAAAGACTTTATACTAATCCTTTAAGAATTTTAGATAGTAAAGATTTACAAACTCAAGAAATTTTAAATGACGCACCCAAATTAATTTCTGTTCTCAATTCTCATTCAATTAAACACTTTAATCAAGTATGTGACTTATTACAGTCTTTAAATATATCATATACAATTAATCATAAGTTAGTAAGAGGATTGGACTATTATAATGATACTGCATTTGAAATTCAGAGTAATATATTAGGAAGCCAAAATACAATTTGTGGAGGTGGTAGATATGATTCATTAATAAATCAATTAGGAGGCCCTAACACACCATCTGTAGGCTGGGCAATTGGATTAGAAAGACTAATATTTATTATAAAAAATAATCTACATATCTCACAAAATAATCCAAGTGTATATATTATTCATAATAGTATTGAAGCTAGATATAGAATATGGGAACTAGTAGAAATATTAGAGGAAAATAATATTAAATTTGACTTAGACTTAAGTCTAAATAATTTACAAAAGCAACTAAAAAAAGCATATAATTCTGGATCTTTAGTATGCGCAATTATTGGAGAAAATGAATTAAACACACAATCAATTACATTAAGAAAATTAAGTAATAATGCACAAAAAACTATTCCTATAATAAATTTAATGCAAGAATTAAAGACTTTCATATTATAATAAAGTAGATAAATTCATTAATATACTTGACACTAATTAAGCAATTATTGTTAAAATGTATTTGTTGGGGTGTAGCCAAGTGGTAAGGCAGCGGACTTTGACTCCGCCATTCGCAGGTTCGAATCCTCCCACCCCAGATAAATATAATTGTAAATAAAAAATATAACTATAACAAAACTCAATACGAAGAATATTTACTAAAATTTGTCAAATTTCAATTCTATTCATTATATTCTTATTATAAATAGTGACTTTATATACCTAAAACATTAAAAGGAAATTGTTATGGCAATCATTCAATTTATAGAAGGTATTAATGAAACAGTAATACCAGATATTAAATTAACAAGATCAAGAGACGGTAGTACAGGTACAGCAACATTTAGATTTAATAATCCAGATATTATACAATTAGACATGCAAGAGGCAGGTGATATACAGGGAATGTATCTAAAAGATGAAGAAGGTAAGCTAATGACAACTGATGTAAGTGCAAAATTTGCTAATGGTAAACCAAAAGGAATTGAATGTATTTACGTTATAAAAAGTCCCTTAGAATGGGATCGCTTTATGCGATTTATGGAAAGATATTCACAAATACATGACTTAGCTTTTACGAAAGCTTAATCAAGCAATATAATTTAATTAATTAAATATAATATATCCATGCATTACATGCTAATTATGGATATTATCATCAATCTTAATAAAATAATGAAATTTTCATGGAAAAGTTTAAATCAATTCATTGATCTCAAAGATATACAATTTAATGAGATACTTAATAAATTAACTTTAGCTGGCTTTGAAATTGATGGAATAGAAAATAAAAAAGAAATTAATGATATAATAATTGACTTAAATATTACAGCAAATAGACAAGATACTTTATCTGCTATTGGATTAGCTCGAGAAATTAGCAATCTTATACAAAAACCTTGCTTAATAAATAACTATAAACTTAATGATATAATAGACAAAAATTTAATAATTAATAAAACAACAGATTTAACTTATATAAATCTAACAATTATTAAAAGTTTACAAAAACTAAGTTCACCAAAATGGCTAATAGATTATTTGATAAGTTTTGATATAAAATCTCAAAATTTAATATTAGATACAATACAATATATTAAAATAAAATGGGGACAGACAATTAATATATTGGACATATCGCAATATAATCATACAACAAATAATAATGAAATCATAAATATTATAAAGAAAAAAAACTTAAAAGATACAACAACAAATATATATAATGAAATCATAACTTATAATGATATTCCAGTGTTTAATATTAATAGATATAATAATAAAAAACAAGACTATTATAAGGATATATCTGACATAATAATATTTAGTTATATATATAATGATGACATGATAACAATAGATAATACTTATAAACCAGATCTAATAGATTCATATAACGAAGCAAGATATATTATTCAAGAATATGGATCTGGAATTATTAATAAATCATATTACTATTCAAAAAATATAGATGAAAGACTATATCCACTACAAATAAATAAAAATAAAATACAAAAAACATTAGGTCCAATAAAAAATAACTATTCTAAATATATTGAAACTAAGATAATTAAAAATATTTTATATCAACTTAAACTAGAGCCACAATATAATTTATATACTAAAATCTTTTCAATTAATGTTCCAATATACAGAAGAAATGATTTAAAACGTGACATAGATATCATAGAAGAAATAGGTAGAATTTATGGTTATCAAAATTTTATTGATAAATTACCAAAAACTAAAAAAGAAGGATTTACTTCTTACCAAAATCATTTAACTAAAAAAATTCGCAAAATTTTTAGAGATATGGGCTTACATGAAGTTATTAATTCATCATTAGTTAATGATAATAATAAATTAAATAATAGATCAATATTAATACATAATCCATTGCTAGAAGACCAGTCAATATTAAGAAGCAGTTTAATTGATAATCTTATTCGTAATAAAATTTATAATAATAATCAACAAAATAAAAATCTTGAAATTTTTGAAATAGGCAAAATTTTTTATCAAAATTTAAATACACAAACATACCAAGAAGAAATAAGTATTGCAGGAATTTTATCAAATAATAATTTCATTAAACAATCATGGGAAGATAAATCAGCACCACTAAACTGGTTTCATGCAAAAGGCATAATCGAAGATTTTTTTGAAAAACTACAAATTAATATTATTTGGGAAAAAGTTGATGACTTAAATCAAAAAGAATTAAAAAATCATATCTATAATTACTATAATACTAACAAAACAGCTATAATAAAAAATAAAATTAATAATATTATTATAGGTATATTAGGAGAATTAAATACACAATTGAATAAAAACTTATCAGACAATCAATTGATTAATATATTTGAAATTAATTTACAAGCATTAATAGATACTCATATAAAAAAAACACATTTAGAACATACTCTATCTTACTATTCAAAATACCCAAATGTGATAAGAGATATATCAATTAAAATCAATAAAAATATACAAATATCAGAGATTAAGCAATATATTTTAGAAATTAATCAAAACTTAATAGAAAATGTTGAAATATTTAATGAATATTACAATAAAAGCAATAATGATCGAAATGTTGGAATAAGAATTACTTATAGAGCTTCTAATAGAACATTAAATAATAAAGATATAGAATATATTGATAAAACAATAATAAATATTTTTAATCATATAAATAATAAGAGTAAGCCATAAGCCGGGTTTTGTTCTTAATTATACAAATATTTATATCGTATAAAAAGGGTAATTATTAATCTAAAGTATATAACAGAATCACTTTTTGCAGTTTAAAAAAATCAGCAGTTAATATTATCAATTATAGAGAACATGATTATACACACTGATTACTTTGCTCTATCAAGGGGTTTACCTAGCAAATATTATAAATATATTTCTGGTACGCTCTTACCGTACCTTTGCACCCTTACTTAAAATTTCATTTAAGCGGTTTATTTCTGTGGCACTATCCTCATAGTCACCTACACTGTTTTTTTATACAGCTATATTTCTCTAATTAGAGCCCGGACTTTCCTCAAACTCGTATAAAATCTGTAATTACCTATGCTTACTCTATTTATCAAGATTATATAAAAAAAAATAAAAAAGCAACTATAATTATATGCTATATAATAATGATTTTATTGATACAAATTTTAGTATTATGCTAAAAAAGTATAACTATAATTTACATACTGGTGATATTGTAGCAGGAACAATATTTAACCAGGAAAAAACAGGCTTTTTAGTAGATATTGGTGATAAAATAGCAGGATATTTACCAATAGAAGAAAGTGGTTTAACTTTTAATAAAAATAAAAATATACAATGCTTAAGCAAGATTACAAGAGAATTTTTTATTCTTGCATATAATATAGAAATGAAACAGATCATTCTATCAATTAAAAGATTAGAATATATAAGAGCATGGAAAAGAATTAAACAAATACAAAAAGAAAATATTATCCTTAATTTACAAATAGATAATATAAACAATGGAGGCATCATTACACATGTTGAAGGCTTACAAAGCTTCATTCCAAATTCACACATACTAAATGATATAAAAACAGATAATATAAAAAATATTAAATGTAAATTTTTGATAACTGATGAAAAAAATAATCAAATTATTCTAAGTAATAAAAGTGCATTATTGTATATATCTTCACATAAATACAGAATAGGAGAAATAATATACGGCAAAATTAAACAAATTAAAAAGTATGGTCTTTTTATTGATATAAATAATATAATAGCCTTATTGCATATTTCAGAAATAAGCTCAACATATATTGAAAATCTATATCAATCATTTCAAACTGGAGAGATTATAAAAGTTAAAATAATACATATAGATTTCAAACAAGGTAGACTATCATTATCAAAAAAAAGGCTTCATTAACCTCCACCAACAATTGTAATAATTTCTAACGAATCATTGGGTTGTAAATAAATTCGATCAAACTCAGAAAAATTCACGATATTTTTATTATATTCAATAATAACTGAATGTATATTAATACGTAAATATAACAAAATATCTCTAAGAGACATAGATTTATAACAATTAAAAGGATTACCGTTAATTATAACTTTATAATACTCTGGCTGCATTATCATAAATTTTATAAAATAGATAGACGTTATTAAAAAATAATATTATAATTAGAAATTATTATACAATAAGAATAAAATATTTATGGCGGATGTAGCCAAGGGGTTAAGGCAATGGGTTGTGGCTCCATCATTCGCGGGTTCGATTCCCGTCATTCGCCCTCAAAATATAAAAAAATTAAATTAATATAAACTTAATATAAAGTTCACTAATTCAGTACGATTTCTTGTCTTAGTTTTATGCAATAAACGACTGACATATTTTTCGACATTCCTAATACTTAAATTTAATTGCATTGCAATTTCTTTATTCATAAAACCTTTAAGAACTAAAGATAAGATTGTTTTTTCTCTATATGTAAAAGAAATACATAATTTATCATACAAAAGTTCAAAATCTACTTGTAAATTTGATTCTACATTACTTGTAATCAATGTCATATTACTAAAAATATTATTAATTATAGAAATTAATTCTTTAGGATTAAAAGGCTTAGTTAAATATGCATTACAACCTAAATCATAGCCCTTTATTCTATCATTAGTCATACCTTTAGCAGTTAATAAAATTACTGGAATATTAGATAAATCTTTACTACTTTGTAAAATATCTAAAAAATCATAACCATCTAGTTGATTCATCATAATATCAGTAATAATTAAATCAGGTCTATTTCCATGCAAATAGACTAATGCATGGTGCACACTCTCAACACTCATAACAAAAAAATTTTCTGATTTTAAATATCTAGCAATTGAACTGCCTAGATAAACATCATCATCAACAATTAATAATTTCTTCATGATATTTATATTTACTATCCCATGATATAATATAATATAATAAATACTAATGCATTCAATGATATAAAAAATGACATGGATAAATTTTTTTTCTACTGCAAAAATCCCATTTTATATATATAAACTAAAGCCAGGTGATGCTTTAATAAATATATCAGATCATTATCAAAATCAATCGATTCTTGTCTTACATGGTATCATGTATATGCTACAAGTTTTTACAAATAAAGAAACTTTACCTATTGCTATTTTAAATAGTAATAATATCATAGATCTTCATAAAACTTTATTTAACAATAAGTCATATTATAAAATTATTGCTATAGAAGAAACTTATCTAATTAGTTTTAAAATAAAAGATTTAACATATAAAAATAAAAATACACAAAATATCTTAATTCATCTACTGAATAGTTATAAATTAACACTTTATCAGAATGAAATTATGCGGCAAATACTTGCACATAAATATATAAAATCTAGAATAATACAATTAATATTATTTTTATCTATAGAATTTGGCATAATTGAAAATAAAAAAATTAAAATTCCATTTATAATAAGTAAAACTGATATTGCAATGATAACAGGAACAAATCTTATAACTACAAATAAAATTATTCATCAATTAAAGAAAAAAAAAATTATAGATTATTCAATACAAAAAATTCTAATTCTAAATAATTACTTTTTATCAAATTGCCTTTTTATAAATTAAATTATACGAATCTAAAATAAAAGATTAAATAAATGTTATAATAAAAATTATTATTAGAACTAAATCACTAAGTAGTCTAAATGCAAAATAATTTTTATAAAAATAATTTTTATGGGTAAAGTATACGATTGGTTTGAAGAAAGACTAGAAATCCAAGGTATTGCAGATGATATTACAAGTAAATATGTTCCACCACATGTAAATATATTTTATTGTATTGGTGGTATTGTTTTTACATCATTTTTAATTCAAGTAGCAAGTGGTTTTGCTATGACATTTTATTACAGGCCAACTGTAGCAGAAGCATTTTCATCTGTAGAATATATAATGACAGATGTAAATTTTGGATGGTTAATTAGATCTATTCATAGATGGTCAGCAAGTATGATGGTACTAATGCTAATTTTACATATTTTTCGAGTTTATCTAACAGGTGGGTTTAAAAAACCACGTGAATTAACTTGGGTTACAGGAGTAATATTAGCAGTATTAACAGTATCCTTTGGTGTAACAGGATATTCATTACCATGGGATCAAATTGGATATTGGGCTGTAAAAATTGTTACAGGAGTTCCAGAAGCAGTACCTGTGATTGGTAGTACAATTGTTGAATTATTAAGAGGAAGTATAAGTGTAGGCCAAGGTACATTAACGAGATTTTATAGCTTACATACATTTGTATTACCATTATTAACAGCTGTTTTTATGCTTATGCATTTTTTAATGATTCGTAAACAAGGTATTTCAGGACCGTTATAAATATAAATAAATAATAAACAATAAGAATAATCAATATATGTCAATAATAAAAAAACCTGATCTAACAGATCCGAAATTAAGAGCAAAACTTGCAAAAGGTATGGGTCACCATTACTATGGAGAACCAGCATGGCCAAATGACCTATTATACATGTTTCCTGTTGTAATACTAGGAACAATTGGCTGTAATGTAGGTTTAGCAATTTTAGAGCCAATGGGTATTGGTGAACCAGCAAATCCTTTCGCAACACCACTAGAAATTTTACCAGAATGGTACTTTTTTCCTACCTTTAATTTATTAAGAGTTATTCCAAATAAATTAATTGGTGTATTATCTATGGCATCTGTACCAGCAGGACTAATTACAGTTCCTTTTATAGAAAATATAAATAAATTCCAGAATCCATTTCGTAGACCAATAGCAACTATAGTATTTTTAATAGGTACATTTATTAGTGTATGGTTAGGAATCGGAGCAACAATGCCATTATCCAAAGCTATTACTTTAGGTCTATTCTAAGATAAAAGTAATAAAAACCAACAAACAATCATCTTATTGTTTGTTGTATATATAATTAATTAAGTAATTATAACTTTACCGCCAGCTTCTTCTAATTTACCTTTAATTTCTTCAGCATCTTCTTTAGATGTACTTGTTTTAATGGGTTTTGGTAAAGACTCTACTAGTTCTTTTGCTTCTTTTAACCCCAAACTAGTTAAAGAACGAACCACTTTTAATACAGGTATTTTTTTAGATGCATCAATTTCTTCTAAAATAACATCAAATTCTGTTTTTTCTTCTATATCATTATTAGAATCATTATTTGCCACAGAAGATATCATAGCTACACCTGGATTTGAAGTAACAGATGCATCAACATCAAATGTTTCTTCTATTTGCTTCACTAATTCAGCAGCTTCTAATAAAGTTAAAGATTTTAATTCTTCAATAATATTGTTAATTTTAGTCGTCATAATAATTATCAAATAAATATATATAATAAAAACAAATAAATAAAAATAATCATAATAATAAATTAAACTATTTTACTATCCCTTAAGATACTTATATTAATTGGAATAGATGGTCCCATTGTACTAGATAAATAGCAAGATTTCCAATATTTTCCCTTTGCACCAGATGGACGATGTTTATCAATTGATTCTTGAATAGCCTTAAAGTTAAGATTTAAATTGTCTACAGAAAAATTTAACTTTCCTAAGGGTACATGAACTATACCTGTACGATCAACACGATATTCTAATTTGCCACTCTTAAACTCTTGAATAGCACTTGTTAATTCATTAGTTACAGTTCCAGCTTTAGGCGAAGGCATTAATCCGCGCGGACCCAATAAACGACCTAACTTAGCAATTAATAACATGACATCAGGAGTAGCAATTAATTTATCAAAATCCAGACGACCTTTAGTAATTTCTTCAATAAAATCTTCTGCACCAACAATATCTGCGCCAGCAGATAATGCTTCATTAATTTGATCACCTTGTGTAATTACTGCAACTCTAACATCTTTCCCTGTACCTTTAGGTAAAATAACATTAGCCCTCAATTGTTGATCAGCATACTTAGGATCTAAACCTAATACAATATGAGCTTCTAATGTTTCTATAAAATTAACACTAGATAAATCTTTTAATAAATTTAAAGCTTCAATTGGAGAATAAAGCTTATCTTTTTCTACTCTTTGTAATACTTGAGAAAAACGACGTGAATGTTTACGCATATAAATACTCCTACACTAATTTTCAATACTAATACCCATACTACGAGCAGTACCACTAACAATTAACATAGCTTTCTCTATATCTTGTGTGTTTAAATCTTGAAGTTTAACTTCTGCAATATCTTTTAATTGCTTATGAGAAATAGAACCCACTATTATTGAATTAGGTGCACTGGAACCTTTTTCAATACCTGCTTCTTTTGCTAATAATACTGAAGCAGGAGGTGTTTTCAAAATAAATGAAAAACTACGATCTGCATATATAGAAATTTCCGCTGGTATGACTAAACCAACTTTATCAGCTGTTCGCGCATTATATTCTTTACAAAACATCACTATATTAGCTCCATATTGTCCCAAAGCAGGACCGACTGGAGGAGCTGGAGTTGCTTTACCAGCCATTAATGCTAATTTTACTAACCCGACAATTTTTTTAGGCATATAAAAACCTGTAATTATAACTCTTCAAAGTATTTATAAAGAATTCAATATATTTAATATGTAATAAATAACTCATTTCAATATTTGATTATTTTAAGATAAATATATATTTTATCTCAAATTCAATTATAAATATAATTGACAATTTTTCCAAGTTATCTACAAGATATATTAAATATATATTAAACACGCCCTGAAGGACTTGAACCCTCGACATTAGGTTTTGGAAACCTACGTTCTACCAGCTGAACTAAAGGCGTATAATTATATTCTATAATTAGAATAACAAAAATAACATTTTATTAAAACAACTCATTAAAAATGTTAAATTTACAAATACCAATGACTACACTAAGTAAAGAAGAATATCAACAATATGCAAGACATTTAGTATTAGATAATATTGGTTTAAATGGTCAAAAACGACTTAAAAATGCCAAAGTACTGATTGTCGGAGCAGGAGGATTGGGATGCCCTGCAATACTATATTTAAGTGCTTCAGGCATTGGATGTATTGGTATAATAGATCATGATAAAATTAATTTATCAAACTTAAATAGACAGATTATTTATAATATAGAAAATATAAACGAATATAAAACTGATTGCAGCAAACTAAAAATAAAACAAATTAATCAAAAATGTAGAATAAATACTTATACTTATCAATTAACAAAAATAAATGCTAAACATATTATACAGCACTATGATATAATAATAGATGCTACAGATAATTTTAATACAAGATATATTATAGATAAAATATGCTATATATATCATAAAATTCATATTTATGGTGCTATTAATAAATATGAAGGACAAGTAAGTGTTTTTAATTACCAAAATAATATAAGATACTCTGACATCTATCCCGAAAATTTACAACTTAAAAACCATAATTGTAATGATATTGGAATACTTGGAATTATGACAGGTCTAGTTGGCACTCTACAAGCAACAGAATGCATAAAAATAATCTTAGGTATAGGTAATATAATGAATGGAAGAATTTTAACATATAATCTATTAAATACATCTTTTAAAATAGTAAAGTTTTTTCCAAGGAAACAAAATAAAATAACAATTAGAAAGATCTCTTATCCATTCATAAAAATTCCAATTTTAAAATTAAATAATACAAAATATTTAAATAATAAAAAAATAATTATTATTGATGTGAGACAAGCAATAGAATTTAATTTTTCTCATTTGAAAAAATCTATAAATATTCCATTAAAATATTGGCAAAATAAAACAACAATACAATTTATATTAATGCATTTTAAACAACAAATAATCATTATATATTGTAATAATGAATCTAGATCCACTATTGCATCTGATATTCTATATAAATATAATCAAAAAAATTTTATTTTAAACAAATAAAAATATAGATGTATATTATTTATCTTATATTGTATATAATAATTACAAATATAATTAATATACTATTAATAATTAATATGAAAAAAAACATTACTGTTATTGTAAAACAACAAAACTCGACTTTAGGACAAGAAGGACAGATATTAAAAGTTACACCAGGCTATGCTTTTAACTATTTAATTCCACATAATATAGTAGAAATAGGCACAAAAGGAAAACTTAAACATATTCAAATGTTCAATAATATAAAAAATCAACAAAGAAAAAAAGTTGAACTTGAAATGATCAAAATTAAAAGTTTTTTTAATGAATTGCAAATAATTCAAATGAAAAAAAAAGTTGGAGAAAAACAATTAATTTTCGGTAGTGTAAATGACAAAGATGTAATAACAACAATTTTAAATAAAACAGGTTATATATTAGATAAAAAACAAATAACAGTACCCGAAATTAAAAGTATTGGATTATTTAATATAAATATTCATTTTCTTAATAATGAATCCTGTACTATACAATTGCAAGTTGTCCCAAAAAATATTTAATATATAAAATAATATACTATGATTTACTGAATAATTATATGTTATTACTTAATAAACCTCATAAGAAAAGGTTATAATTTAATCAATATATTTTATAATCCTTTAGCTTAATTGAAATAGAAATTAACCTTTTATTCTTAAAAAATATCATTACTATTCTATTTATACAAGAATGAACTGTTTTTACATATCTTCCATTCCACCACAAAATTATCTAGCAGAAGAGATATTATTAGGTTGTATACTAATTAACCCAAGTCTTTTTACATATATTCTTCCTTTAATAAAAATAGAATCTTTTTTTCTCGAATGTCACCAATTACTATATATAAATTTTATAATTCTTTATAAAAAAAATAAACTACATCCAATAGAACTCTTATATCATTTATCTGAAACTGAAAATTTACATAAAATTGGTAGTTTAGATAAAATTATAGAACTAATGAAACAAAGCCAAGTATTTATATCATCAAATAATATGAATATATATATTTATGAATTAGTGCAACTAATTAATAATAATTATATTAAAAGGCTAATGATTCAATATGGACACAATATTATTAGATTATCGTATATTAAAGGATTTTCTAGCCATATTTTATATAATAAAGCTTCACACTATTTAAATTTTACTGTAAATAAAATACCAAAAGAAAATTTTCACAATTTAGATCACTTAATTGGTAATTTAATGCTTGAAATAAAAACAAATAATTATAAAGAAAGTACAAATATAAGCATTAAAGAAAATATTACCTCAGGATTTAAAGATCTAGATAAATTAACATATGGCTTACCTAATGGAGATTTAATTGTATTAGCTGCACGTCCATCTATGGGAAAAACATCACTAGCTATTAATATAACATATAATATATTACAAGAAGCCAATTATGGTGTTTGTATTTTTAGTTTAGAAATGTCTAGTAAGCAAATCTTAAATAAATTAATTTCTATTGCATCAAAAATTCCGAATCAACAGATTTTACATAATAAAATAAATCAATCACAGTGGAAATTAATACAAAAAATATGTAATAAAATACTTCATAGTGAGCTATATATACATGATAAACCAAATATATCAATTGATTATATTGAATATATTTCAAAATTATTAATCAATGATAAAAAAAATATCAATTTAATTATAATTGATTATTTACAACTAATACAAATAGAACATTCATCTAATTTAAACCGCACACAAGAATTAAGCTATATTACAAGAAAATTAAAGTTATTAGCACAGTATTTAAATATCCCTATTCTTATTTTATCACAACTTAATAGAAGTATTGAATTGCGGCCAAATAAAGAACCAATTTTATCAGACTTAAAAGAAAGTGGATGTATTAATTGTAATACAAATATTGATATACAAATGAAGCCTATCAATGAAATACAAATAAAAAATATATATCATATAAAAGATAAATATAATATTCGTATAAATACTTTAAAACAAAACGATATAGATGATTATATAAATAAAATTTCTATTTTAATAGAATATATTTTCATATTTAAGTTTAAATATATTACCCATATTCTAACGACACATAATCATAAATATTTATATCCTGATATTTGGATCTCAAGTAATCAATTAACAGATAATATAACTATAGCATCGCATAATATAAATCTTCATAAAACAATTATAATAGAATATATTTATCTAAAATCAATTGAATATAACAAATATATGACAGCTTATGATATAACAATGCAAAAGTATTGTCATTTTTTATGCAAAAATATTATTCTTCATAATTCAATAGAACAAGATGCAGATATAGTAATGATGCTTTATGAAAAACAAAAAACTACAAATGCTTTAAATAATCCAAAAATAATAGATATTATTATATCTAAAAATCGTAATGGACCGACAGGATCATGTGAATTATTATTCTCTTTAAATAATACCATTTTCAATAATATGCAAAAAAATATTATCTTAAATTAAATAAATTAAAAAGATGAATAAATTAAGCAACTTCTAATTAATCAATATAATTAGAAGTTGCAATTAATATATTAATTTGATATTATTAGTGTAGGCCGGGATAGCTCAGTTGGTAGAGCAGTGGACTGAAAATCCTCGTGTCACCAGTTCAAACCTGGTTCCTGGCATATAAAACTATCATTCAATCACTAATTTAAGATTTCTAATTTTTCACCCAATAAAACTTTAATTTCTCCTGATTCAGCTACATCAACTACAGCACTATCTCCTGCTTTAATTCGACCAGATAAAACTTCTTCTGCTAAACTATCTTCTAGTAATCTCATTACTGCACGTCTTAATGGACGAGCTCCATAACTAGGATTATAACCTTCATCAACTAAACGATTTTTAAATCTTTCAGTTACACTCAGTTGAATATCTTGTTGCTTAATTCGATCAAATACCTCTTTCAACATAATCTCAGCAATTTCTCTAACCTCATCCTTAGTTAATTGTCTGAATACGATAATTTCATCTAAGCGATTTAAAAATTCTGGACGAAAATATTGCTTTAATTCCTCATTAACTAATAATTTAATACGATTATACTGTGATTCTGTTTGTGATTCTGCTAATTCAAAACCAAGACTTCCACCTCCTTTTTCAATAACCTTAGAACCAATATTTGAGGTCATAATTAATAATGTATTTTTAAAATCAATAGTACGACCTTTAGCATCCGTTAATCTACCATCTTCTAAAATTTGTAAAAGTAAATTAAATATATCAGGATGAGCCTTTTCAATTTCATCAAATAAAATTACCGTATAAGGACGTTTTCTAACAGCTTCAGTAAGATATCCTCCTTCACTATAACCAACATAACCTGGAGGTGAACCAATTAATTTTGAGACAGTATGTCTTTCCATATATTCAGACATATCTAAACGTACCATAGCCTCCTGAACACCAAAAAAATAAGAAGCCAAAGCTTTAGTTAATTCAGTTTTACCAACACCGGTAGGACCAGAAAAAATAAAACTTGCAATAGGTCTATTTGGATTTTTCAAGCCAACTCTAGCTCTACGAATTGCTCGAGACACTGCAACAACAGCTTCATCTTGACCAATAATACGACTATGCAATGTCTCTTCCATATGCATTAATTTTTCTGATTCACTTTTTGTTAACTTAGTAACGGGAATACCTGTCCAAAATGCTACAATTTCTGCAATATCTTCTTCAGTTACAACTGGATCTTCTATTTGTAGATCTGGCTCACTTTTTTTACTTTGAGCAATTGCAGCAATTTGTGCCTTAATTTCCATTTCACGTGTTCTATATTGCTCTGCTTTTTCATATTTTTGAGCTCTAATTGCTTCATCTTTAGTTTTCAATACCGAACGTAATTCTTTATCTAATTCTCTAGCAGCAGGAGGTAGCTGAGAATTTAATAAACGAACTCTAGAACCAGCTTCATCAATTAAATCAATAGCTTTATCTGGTAAAAAACGATCAGAAATATATTGATTAGCATATTTTGCTGCTGCTGCCAAAGCAGCATCAGACATTTTCAACTGATGATGTTTTTCATAACGATCACGTAAACCAAATAAAATCTCAATTGTTTCTTCTACACTTGGCTCACCAACTAAAACTGGCTGAAAACGACGCTCTAATGCAGCATCTTTTTCAATATGTTTACGATATTCTTCAAGAGTAGTTGCGCCAATACATTGTAAATCTCCTCTAGCTAATGCTGGTTTTAATAAATTAGCAGCATCAATAGCACCTTCAGCAGCACCAGCACCAATTAAAGTATGTACTTCATCTATAACTAGAATTACATTATTAGCTGTTTTAATTTCATCCATGATCCTTTTCAAGCGCTCTTCAAATTCACCACGATATTTTGTTCCAGCAACTAATAGACCAACATCTAAAGTAACAACTAATTTATCTTCTAAAATAGCTGGAATATCTCTATTCGCAATTCTTTGAGCTAAACCTTCTGCAATAGCAGTTTTACCAACTCCTGGTTCACCAATTAAAACAGGATTATTTTTAGTTCTACGCCCTAAAATTTGAATAACTCTTTCTATTTCTTTTTGACGACCAACAACAGGATCCAATACATTTTCAATTGCTAATTCTGTTAAATTAGAACCAAACTCTTCTAAAGTAGGAGTTTTACTTCTACTTTGAATATTATTTGTACCACTTGTATTAGCTTCAGCATTATCACCAAGCATTTGAATTACTTCAGTTCTAATAGAAGACACATTTACTGCTAAATTTTCTAGAACACGAGCAGCAACACCTTCCCCTTCTCTGACTAATCCCATTAATAAATGTTCTGTACCAATATAATTATGGCCTAATTGTCTAGCCTCTTCTAAAGATAACTCTAGAACTCTTTTCGCTCGTGGTGTAAAAGGTATTTCAACTGCAACAAAACCTGATCCACGACCAATAATTTTTTCTACTTCAATGCGTGCATCTTTTAAATTAACATTCATAGACTTTAATACTTGTGCAGCAATACCTGTCCCTTCTCCAATTAAACCTAATAAAATTTGTTCTGTACCAACAAAATTATGACCTAAACGTCTAGCTTCTTCTTGAGCTAACATAATAACTTTAATAGCTTTTTCAGTAAAGCGTTCAAACATAGTATAGAACTAGTGAAAAATGTAATTACCTTCGATACTAATAAATAATAACACACTAATTAATATAAAGTAAGCCTAATTAATAAAAAATAAAATTTTTTATTTAATAGTTGACGATTTAATATAATTTTAAATAAAATAAGTATACATTTATAAAATAAATCAAACTTATGACTCTTACTATAAAAAATCTCAATAAAAACGCAATTATCTCCCAGATAGAAGATAAATTTAAAAAAAATAATTTACCTGATCTACAAATTGGTGATAGTATAAAAATACAAATTATAATACAAGAAGGTAATAAAGAAAGAATACAAACAGTAGAAGGCGTAATTATTTCAAAAAATAATGCTCAATTAAATACAACAATTACAGTTAGAAAAGTTTTACAAAATATTGGAGTTGAAAGAGTATATTTAATTCACTCTCCACGAATTATAAATATTATAATTACTAAAAGAGCAAAAGTAAGAAGAGCAAAATTATATTATTTAAGAAATAGATCTGGAAAAGCAACAAGATTAAAACAAAAATTCAACTGATTACAAAATACTAAATTAATTTATTTATTAAATTATTATTACTAAATAAGGATATATAACTCAGCTGGTTAGAGTATCATGTTGACATCATGAAAGTCACTGGTTCAAATCCAGTTATATCCAAATATTATTATTATATAACTATACTTATATTCAAGAGTGATTGCTTTTTATAATATAATTTGCTAATATTATAATGGACATATCATATAATAGGGTCGGTGCCCGAGTGGTTAATGGGGGCGGACTGTAAATCCGCTGGCTTTGCCTACGTTGGTTCAAATCCAACTCGGCCCAATTTAATAACATATAATAAATAATTATTATACAGAGGTTTTTGTTTTAGTTACCTGTTTAATAATACCAATCATTTGAGAATTACTTTTACCTGGTGCTACCATTGGATAACAATTTTCTTCTTCTTTTACTTTACAATTTAAAAGTACAGGACCTTCATAATTAAAAAAGATATCTAAAATTTTACTAATATCACTACGAAACTCAAGTTCTAATCCTAAAATACCGAATGACTTTGCTAATTGAATTAAATTTGGAGAACCTTTCTCCATATTAGAATGAGAATAACGTTCACCATAAAAAGCTTGCTGCCATTGTCTAACCATTCCTTGCCATCTATTATTAATAACAATAATTTTGATTGGTAAGTTATATTGTGATATTGTAGCTAATTCTTGTAAATTCATTTGAAAACTAGCATCACCACTAATACATATTACTTGTTTATCAATATGAGCAATTTGTACACCAATAGCCGCAGGCAATCCATAGCCCATAGTACCCAACCCAGAACTTGACATCCAATGACGAGGTAATATATTCAAAAATTGTGCAGCCCACATTTGATGCTGACCAACGTCAGTAGTAAAATATGCTTGAGATTGTAATGATGAAATATTAGAAAGAATTTCTTGAGGAGATAAAATATCAATATTTTTAGGTATTAATAAAGGATACTGTGCTTTCCACATAGAAATTCTTTCTCTCCATGAACGTGTTTGATCAATATTAATATGTAAATGAATTTCATTTTCAATATAATCAATAAATTGAGTTAAAATTTGCTTAAGATCACCAACAATTGCAACTTGAGGTATTCTATTTTTACCTACTTCAGCTGGGTCAATATCAATATGGATTACTTTTGCATGACAAGCAAATTCATCTAACTTACCAGTTACACGATCATCAAAACGTGAACCTAAGGCAATTAAGAGATCACATTCACTAACAGCAAAATTAGCATAAGCAGTACCGTGCATACCTAACATACCTAAAGATAATTCAGAACTTTCATTAATAACACCTTTACCCATTAATGTTGTTGTAATAGGTATTTGAAATTTTATAGCAAGATTTTGAATAATCTTATAAGCATCGGAAATAATAGCTCCTCCACCAACATACAATAAAGGTTGATTAGATTGTTTCAATAGATTAACCATTTTAGAAAAATGTTTAATTTTAGGAGGAATAATCGTTCTACAACCAGGCAGACTAACGTTACCTGGTTTAATAGAATCATAAAAGAAATTTTCTAAACCTACATCCTTAGGAATATCAACTAACACAGGACCTGGTCGACCATAACTGGCGATATAAAAAGCTTCAGCAATAATTCTAGACATATCTCTTGGATCTCTAACAACATAAGAATGTTTTACTATAGGAAGCGTAATGCCAAATATATCAACTTCTTGAAAAGCATCAGTACCAATAAAAGGTCTTGCAACCTGACCTGTAATAACTACCATTGGTACTGAATCCATTTGTGCAGTTGCAATACCAGATACTAAATTAGTAGCACCAGGACCAGAAGTAGCTATACAAACACCTGTTTTACCTGTAGATCTAGCATAACCATCTGCAGCATGGGCTGCAGCTTGTTCATGTCTACATAAAATATGTTTAATTTTATTATTTTGTTCCCAATGATATAATTCATCATAAACAGGTAAAATAGCACCACCTGGATAACCAAAAATGTGAGAAACTTTATGTTTTACTAAACTATCTATAAGTGCAAAAGCACCAGTAACTTCTTGTAAATTAGACATAAAAATCCTTATAGAAAAAGCAAATAAAAATATAAAAAAAGAAAAATATTATTTTTCTTCAATAAGTTTTTATGTAATATATATTATATATGTTTAAAATTATTTATTTATTGCTGTTTTTCTTTTATTTTATATCTAACATATTCTTTAATACTAGGTATATACTGTATATAATTATGTTGATTATTATTATAATTAAAAAATTATTTTTTTTGTTTTTTAATAACCTAAAAATAGGTCTAAAAGTTGTCAAGAAAAACCCTAAAAATACTGAAATTAAAAATCTTGGAAACTTATATATATTATTCCAGAAATTATTCATATTTTTTTTAATTTTATAAGTATTATTTAAATCTTTAGAATTAAAATAATAAATAATTCTTTAAATAGCAAATTTTTTTATATATTGATTTAACTATTATATAAATATTTTATGGTACGAAATATTGATTTTATTAAAGTTTTGAATGAAGCTTCACCTTTGATTCAGCATTTAAGTGGCCGTGTTCTTGTTATTAAATATGGTGGTGCTGCTATGAAAGATAATAATTTAAAATTGAAGGTTATAGAAGATATTGCTTTTTTATATAATTTAGGTATTAAAATTGTATTGGTTCATGGTGGTGGTCCAATGATTAATAGTTGGCTAAATAAATTGAATATAATTCCTGAGTTTAAAGATGGTATTCGTATTACTGATCATAATACAATGGAAATTGTTGAAATGGTTTTAGTTGGTCAAGTTAACAAGGAACTAGTCTCTTTATTAAATCAAAAAAATATTTCTTCTATTGGTTTATCAGGTAAAGACGGAAATTTAATTCTTTCATCAAAATATTTTCCTGATTCTAATAATCTAGTTGGTAAAGTTGATATTATTAATAATCAAATTTTAAAGTTATTGCTTGATGCTGGTTATATTCCTGTAGTTGCAAGTGTTGCAGCAAATAAATTTGGTGAAACACATAATATTAATGCAGATACAGTTGCGGGGTGTATAGCTCAATCTTTACAGTGTGAAAAGCTTGTATTATTAACAGATACTTCAGGTATTATGATGGATATATCTGATATTAGTACTTTACAAAAATTTTTGAATATTTCACAAGTCGAAAATTTAATGGAGAAAAGTATTATTTCTGGCGGAATGATTCCCAAAGTCACATGCTGTATACAAGCTTTAAAGAATAATGTTAATTCTACTCATATTATTAACGGTAATATTGATCATTCTTTATTAATTGAATTATTGACAAGTAATAGAAGTGGTTCTCAAATAGTTTTATAAATAGAAATTTGTATATTTTATAATATAGTGATATATTTATTGCTATATATATTAGTAGTAGAGGCTCAGTAGCTCAGTTGGTTAGAGCAGGGGACTCATAAGCCCAAGGTCGCAGGTTCAAGTCCCGCCTGAGCCATTCTATTAATATCGTGTTTGTGTTTTTATATGGAGAGGTGGCTGAGTGGTCGAAAGCGGTAGATTGCTAATCTGTTGTATGTTTATTATCATACCGAGGGTTCGAATCCCTTCCTCTCCTTTGTTGTATATTTTTATATTAAAAGTTTGACAAACACTCTTATAATATGAGATATTTGTGTTATGGGACTGTAGTTCAATTGGTTAGAGCACCGCCCTGTCACGGCGGAAGTTGCGGGTTCGAATCCCGTCAGTCCCGTTTTTTTTATAATTTTTTATTTATTTGGTATATTTGTATATTCATTAATTATTTTTCTAAATTCTTCTCCATCAATTGTTTCTCGTTCAATGAGTAAATCCACTAATCTATCTATAACTATTCTATTTTCTTCTATGATGGTAATAGTTTTGTTATGACATTCTTCTATTATTCCTTGTATTTGTTTATCTATTTTAATTGCTATTTCATCAGAGTATTCTGATGAAATTCCCATACCTCTACCTAAAAAAGGATTTGTTTCTTCATTTTCTAATGATAGTGGACCAATATTAGACATACCAAATCTTGTTACCATTTGTCTTGCCATTGATGTAACTTGTTGTAAATCATTGCTTGCTCCTGTTGTTACTTCAGTGTCTCCAAATACAACTTCTTCTGCAGCTCTTCCACCTAAGGCACCCATTATTCTTGCTTTTATTTGAGATCTAGAAATTAAACTTTGATCTTCTGAAGGATTAAACCAAGTTAGTCCTCTCGCTTGGCCTCGTGGAATTAGTGTTACTTTTTGTACTGCATCATGGTTTTTTACTAAAGTTCCGACAATTGCATGTCCAACTTCATGATATGCAATTAAACGTTTACTTTTGCTATCAGTTAGTGGTGTCCCCTCCATTCCCGCTACAATTCTGTCTATTGCTGCATCAATTTCATTTAACGTAATTGAATTTTTTCTTTTTCTTGCAGTAAGAATTGCAGCTTCATTTAATAAATTAGCTAAATCTGCACCGGAAAAGCCAGGTGTTCTACGTGCTATAATAGATAAAGATACATTTTTATCTATTTTTTTATTTTTTGCATGTACATTTAATATTGCTAAGCGACCTTTAAAATCAGGTACTTCCACTGATACTTGACGATCGAATCTTCCTGGTCTTAGTAATGCAGCATCTAATATATCAGCTCTATTTGTTGCTGCAATTACTATGATACCTTTATTACCTTCAAAACCATCCATTTCTGTTAATAGTTGATTTAATGTTTGCTCTCTTTCATCATTTCCGCCACCTACTCCCGTACCTCTTTGTCGGCCAACTGCATCAATTTCATCAATGAAAACAATACATGGTGCATTATCTTTTGCTTTTTTAAATAAATCTCTAACTCTTGAGGCTCCTACACCTACAAACATTTCTACAAATTCTGATCCTGATATACTAAAAAAAGGAACATTTGCTTCTCCAGCAATTGCCTTAGCTAATAAAGTTTTACCTGTCCCCGGTGGGCCAACTAGTAGGACACCTTTAGGAATTTTAGCTCCTACAGCTGTAAAGCGTTCAGGTTTTTTCAAGAATGTAACAACTTCTTCAAACTCTTCTTTGGCTTCATCAATTCCAGCAACATCATCAAAAATAATTCCTGTTTTTGCTTCCATTTGGAATAATGCTTTTGATTTACCAAATGACATGGCTTGACCAGGTCCTCCTTGTCCGTTATTAGATCGACGAAATAAAAATGCGAGCCCTACAATTAATATTAATGGAAATAATAAGTTACTAATTAAATTCCAAAGAGTACTAGTATTTTTAACTGGATGTGCATCTAAATCGATATTATTATATTTTAATTTACTTATTAATTCAGGAGCACTTGCAGGAAGTTCAACTCTAATTCTTTGTATTCTATTTCCTAGTTCTGGTCCAATGGCTTCGACTATTGCTGTATGGCCATTATCGTAAATGTCGACTTTTTTGACCCAGCCCATGTCAAGATATTCTAAAAAACGGCCATATGTCATTCTTGAATTTGCAATATTGGTATTAGTATCATTTGTTATAGGAGCAAAAAATCCTTGCCAAATAAAAAAACTTATTACAATTATTGGAAGTGACCAGAGTAAAAAATTTTTCCAAGATAATTTCATAATATAGCCTTAAATATTGAATGTTAGTTAATTGAAAATATTCTTTTATCTGTATGTATTTAGTGTACTTAAATGAATGTAACATTTTTCATATTTTATCGGCAACTATCGTGTAATCTACTAATAAGCTTTTTACTTCTTTATGTTTACATAAGTTAGTTTAAATATTTAAATAGCTTATGATATAATATAATTATGTTTATTACGTAATTATTTGATCTGTTTTTATTCAATTTTATATAAAATATGTTAGAAAAAGGTAAAAAAGTAAAAATTTTAAGAAAAGAATCATATTGGTATCAAGATATTGGTAGTATTGTTAAGGTAGATAAAGATATTAAGTATCCAGTATTAGTACGTTTTATTAAGCAAACGTACAGTGGAGTTAATAGTAATAGTTTTGCTGAAAATGAATTAAAAATAGTTTAAAAATCATAAAAGAATCACATTGTTTATATAAACAATGTGATTCTTTTATGATTTTTTATATTATTTAAGTACCTAATGTAGCCCAATCTACATCTATATTTTCTAAGATTAATGAAGAATTATATATTTGAAGAATAATAAGTAAAAATAAAAAAAATAATAACATAAATATTGCCATAATTGGTGTTGTACCCCATCCTGGTGCGACTTTGCCATATTCAGAATTTAAAGGTCGTAAAATTTCTCCCAGTCTAGTTCTCAATGCCATAATATTTTTGATTGATTTTTTGATTAGTAATATCTAAATATCTATAATAAGATTATAGAAATAATGTAATTTTATTTTTTATTAATTTATGGAAACTGCAACAGTTCTTAGTATTTTTATTTCAAGTTTATTATTTGGTATTACAGTTTATTCAATTTATACTGCTTTTGGTCCTATTGCAAAGCAATTAAGAGATCCTTTTGAGGAACATGAAGAATAAATTTGAGTTAAAATTACGATTTATTTATATATACTACTTATTTGATATAATATTAGTTTAGATTTATTATAAACCACTCTAGTTATTTATAATTATATTGTTATTTTTAGAGTGGTTAATTATTTGAAATTATTTTGCAATTCTTGGCGGGTCTCTAAAAAATACTGCAAAAAAGATGACCATTAATGTGCCTACTAATAAAAATACATAAACGAGTGCTTCCATTTTTATCTCCCTAGTATCATTTTTTATATTTTAGTTATACTGCACCTTGTTTTTTACTACTTCTATCACCAAGTTTTTGGAATGCACCAAATTCGACTTGTTCTGTTACTTCTGCACCAATACCAGCAAACACATCTCTAAATATTGTTCTAGATCCATGCCACAGGTGACCAAAAAAGAATATTAAAGCAAAATTTGCATGACCAAATGTAAACCAGCCCCTAGGGCTACTTCTAAATACGCCATCAGACTCTAATGTTGTTCTATCAAATTCAAATACTTCTCCAAGCTGTGCTTTTCTGGCATATTTTTTTACACTTGGTGCATCAGTAAAAGTTTTTCCATTTAACTTACCACCATAAAAATTTACAGTTACACCAACTTGTTCAATACTATATTTAGATTCAGCTCTTCTAAATGGAATGTCTGCTCTAATGATGCCATCTTTATCTACCAAAATAACTGGAAATGTTTCAAAGAATGCAGGCATTCTTCTTACTGCTAATTCTCTTCCTTCACGGTCTTGAAAGATTGGATGACCTAGCCATGCTTCTGCAATGCCATCGCCTTTATCCATTGGCCCAGCTCTAAATAGACCACCTTTTGCAGGATTATTCCCAATATAATCATAAAATGCTAGTTTATCTGGTATTTTTGACCATGCTTCTTCAGGGCTTGATCCATCATTAAGTGCGTTTTCAACTCTTCTTTCAATTTCTTGTTGAAAGTATCCACTGTCCCATTGATATCTTGTAGGTCCAAATAGTTCAATTGGTGTTGTAGCTGATCCATACCACATAGTCCCACATGTGATAAAAGCACTAAAAAATACGGCAGAGATACTGCTAGATAATACAGTTTCTATGTTTCCCATTCTTAATGCTCTATATAATCTTTGTGGTGGGCGAACTGTTAAATGAAATAAGCCAGCTAAAATTCCAACTGTTCCAGCTGCAATATGGTGTGATGCAATACCACTTGGATTAAAAGGATTAAAACCATCTGGTCCCCAAGCTGGTGCAACTGGTTGCACTTTTCCTGTAATACCATACCCATCAGAAATCCAGATTCCTGGTCCAAAAAGTCCTGTTGCGTGGAATGCACCAAAACCAAAGCATAGTAAACTAGATAATAATAAATGAATACCAAAAATTTTAGGTAAATCTAGTGCTGGTTCTCCTGTTCTTGGATCTCTAAATAATTCAAGGTCCCAATATACCCAATGCCATATAGAAGCTAAAAATAGCATCCCTGATAAGACAATATGAGTTATAGCAACACCTTCAAAGCTCCAAAGACCTGGATTAGATACGCTCTCTCCGGTTATACTCCAGCCTCCCCAAGAGTCTGTAATTCCTATGCGTGTCATAAAAGGCATTACAAACATACCTTGTCTCCACATAGGATTTAGTACTGGGTCAGATGGATCAAATACTGCTAATTCATATAATGCCATTGATCCAGCCCAGCCTGAAACAAGTGCTGTATGCATTAAATGTACAGAAATTAAGCGTCCTGGATCATTTAAAACGACTGTATGTACACGATACCAAGGTAGTCCCATAGAACTACTTTCCTCCTATAACAAGAAATGAATTTGTGCTTTTCTTACTTTTCTCTTTGCTATAATTATAGCATTTTTCTTTTGATTAAAGCGGAGTTTATTCATATTTATATTTAATAATATATTTGACTAGTATGAAGCTTATAATGTTAATAATAATTAGAATTATAATGCTATCGTATAGACTAAAGTTAAACCAAACTGTTTTAATAATTTTTTCAGAATAATTAATTATATGATCTGAGCTAATATATCGAAGAATTTCTATTGCATATGTAATAGGGTTTAAGCATGCAGCAATTTGTAGCCAATAAGGCATGAATGATAAAGGAGCTAGCGCTGTACTAGAAAAGAGTGTTGGTAAGTTAATTAATAGTAATAAAGCTAAAAATTCAATATGTCCTGGTAGTATAAATGCAAGGCAGATACTAATACTTGCTATATTAATAGTAGTGAGTATAATTATTTGAATAATAGTATGAAATGAGTAAATATCTATAATACTTTTAAGAAAAAATATATTAAAACTAATAATAGTCAAAGTTTGCAATAAAGTTATTGTAATAATTGATATTAATGAAGATAGAAGCAAAGAATCTCGTATTGTTAATGGAGATATTAATAATCTATTTAAAAAACCAAATTCTCTATCAAACATTAATGGTAGGCCAGCATTAATTGATCCATTAAAGCTAGTAAAAATAATGATTCCAGGACTTAAGAATTGTTCATATTTTATATTATTAGTAAATAAGTTTACTGGTGTATTTTGAAATAAAGCACCAAACAAGAAAAGCCATAATAGAGGTTGTATCATTCCTGCAATAAAAGTAGAAGGTCTTCTTATAATTTGTAAGTATAATCGCTTTGTTAGTGCAATTATTTCTATAAGTATATATTGAATGAGATTTGTTTGTTCAATTATTTGATTAGGTGTTAAGTTTATTAGACTTTTTTTGAATTTCATTATTTTTTATATAGTTATATTATAAATATAAATTTATCTATTTATTAATTTTGTTTTATTTATTATTTATATATTAAATTTATAGAAATTTTATCAATTTATTGTGTATATTCAGGATTATTGATTTAGATATGTTTCAATATTATCTAGGTAGAACAAAACTTTTTTTGTTATTTTACTGTTTTCATTTTATAATCATATTAATTTAATATTTTAAGGATAGATATTTATGAGTAATAAATATAAAGTGACTTTCATTTTACCAGATGGTACACAAACAATTGAATGTCCTGAAGATGAGTATCTGTTAGATACAGGTGAAGATGAGGGTGGTCTTGATCTTCCTTATTCATGTCGTGCTGGTGCTTGTTCTACTTGTTTAGGAATATTGAAAGAGGGTGAGATTGATCAAAGTGATCAATCGTTTTTATCTTCTGAGCAGATGGATGAAGGTTTTGTGCTAACTTGTATAGCTTTTCCAAAAAGTGATTGTACTATACAAACTCATCAAGAAGACAATTTATATTAGTTAAATTATAAGCATGCACTTTCCTCATATAAATATGTGAGGAAAGTGCATGCTTATAATTTAACTTCTATATCTACACCAGCTGGTATATTGAGCTTCATTAATGAGTCAATTGTTTGTGAAGATGATTCATGTATATCGATAATTTTTGAATATGTTCTGATTTCAAAATGTTCTCTTGCATCTTTGTCAACATGAGGTGAGCGTAATACACAATATATTCTACGTTTTTTAGGCAAAGGAATTGGACCAATAACTTTTGCCTCTGTTCTATGAGCAGTTTCAATTATATTTTGACAACATGCTTTTAATAATTTATTATTATATGTTTTAAGTTTAATTCTGATTTTATCATTTTTGTTCATTAACATATTTTATATTGAATTAATTATTTTATAATTTTTGATACTACTCCAGCTCCTACAGTTCTACCTCCTTCACGTATAGCAAATCTCATACCTTTTTCAATTGCAATTGGATTAATTAGTTCTGCTGTCATTTTTATTCTATCTCCAGGCATGACCATTTCTGCTGTTGTACCATCATCAGCAGTAAATTCATTAATTGTTCCTGTTACATCAGTTGTTCTTACATAAAATTGTGGTCTATATCCTGCAAAAAATGGAGTATGTCTACCTCCTTCTTCTTTAGTTAGAATATATACTTCTGCTTCAAATTGTGTATGTGGCGTGATTGTTCCTGGCTCTGCTAAAACCATGCCTCTTTGAATTTGTTGCTTTTGTATTCCTCTTAGTAAAATCCCTATATTATCACCGGCTCTTCCTTCATCTAATGTTTTTTGGAACATTTCTAAACCAATAATCGTAGTTGTTTGTGTTTCTTCTATTCCTATAATTTCAATAGTATCACCAACATTTATAATGCCTCTTTCAATACGGCCTGTTGCAACAGTACCTCTTCCTGTTATAGAGAACACATCTTCAACCGCCATTAAAAATTTTTTTTCAGTATCTCTTTGAGGAGTAGGTATATATTGATCAACAGCATCCATTAATGCGTAAATTTTATCTACCCAGTCATCATTACCTCGTTCTATTATATTATTGTCTGTAACTGATTTTAATGCTAGAAGAGCTGATCCTGCAATAAATGGAATTTCGTCCCCAGGAAAATCATAATTATTCAAAAGTTCTATCACTTCTAATTTTACTAATTCTCTTAATTCTTCAACTTCATCCTTGCTTAAGTCATCTTCTTTTAATTGATCTTCTTTATTAAGAAAAACAACAATATTTGGTACCCCCACTTGTTTAGCTAATAAAATATGCTCTCTAGTTTGTGGCATCGGTCCATCTACTGCAGATACAACTAAAATTGCGCCATCCATTTGAGCCGCACCAGTAATCATATTTTTTACATAATCTGCATGGCCTGGACAGTCTACATGTGCGTAATGTCTATCATCAGTTTCATATTCAATATGAGCAGTATTAATTGTAATGCCTCTTGCTTTTTCTTCAGGTGCAGCATCGATTTCATCAAATTTTTTTGCAGTTGTTGCATTACTTGCAGCTAGTGTTGCTGAAATAGCTGCTGTTAATGTTGTTTTTCCATGATCAACATGACCAATGGTCCCAATATTAACATGTGGCTTTGTACGTTCAAATTTTTCGCGTGCCATATTCTTGTTATTCCTTGAATAAAGATAAAATTTAAATATAATTATGTATTCTTAATAGCGATAGTGTGCAAATGCTTTGTTTGCTTCAGCCATTCGATGTGTTTCTTCTCGTTTTCTAATTGTATTACCAATTTCATTTGATGCATCTATAATTTCATTAGCTAGTTTTAAGGGCATATTTTTGCCGGATCTTGAAATAGCAAATTTAGTTATCCATCTTAAAGCTAGATTTGTCCCTCTATATGCTCTCACTTCTATTGGGACTTGATAGGTTGAACCACCTACTCTTCTTGCTTTTACTTCAACTAATGGAGTGGAATTACGTATAGCTTTTTCTAGTATATATAATGGATCATTTTTTGTTTTTTCTTTAATGATTTCTATTGCTTGATAAATAATTCTTTGTGCTAATCCTTTTTTACCATGTTTCAATATTCTTACTGTTAACATACTAATAAGTTTACTGTTATATATTGGATCTGCAGGAATGATTCTTTTTTTTGCAGTATTACGACGAGACATATGTGTTTTTATTATTTGATTTTTTATATTTTAGGTTTTTTGGTACCATATTTAGATCGGCTATTTTGCCTATCTTTAACTCCAGCTGAATCTAGTGTACCTCTGACTACATGATATCTAACACCAGGTAAATCTTTTATACGACCGCCTCTAATTAAGACTACAGAATGCTCTTGAATATTGTGGCCAATACCTGGTATGTATGCTGTAACTTCAAAACCAGAGGTTAATCTTACCCTTGCTACTTTGCGTAATGCAGAATTTGGTTTTTTAGGTGTTGTTGTATATACTCTAGTACATACTCCTCGTCTTTGTGGACAAGCTTTGAGTGCTGGGGATTTAGTTTTTTTATCGTATTTTTTTCTTTCGGATCTTACTAATTGTTGAATAGTTGGCATTAGTGATATATGTTATATTCATATTGACTTGAATATCTTTTATATTATAAATATTGTATGATACCCTGTCAAACCTTTTATTTTTATGATTTTATATTTTTAAAATTGTATTTTTTCATGAATTTTTCAACTCTTCCTTCTGTATCTATAATTCTTTGTGAACCAGTAAAAAAAGGATGGTTTCCAGACCAGATATCTACATGTAATTCTTCTTTTGTTGATCCAATTGTCATAATATGTTTACCATCACAATATACTTTAGATTCTGTATACCATTTTGGGTGAATATTGTTTTTAGGCATTTATTTTATCTATTTTTTTTAACGTTTTGAGTATTGTGGTGCTTTTCTTGCTTTACGTAAACCATATTTTTTTCTCTCTTTAACTCTTGCATCTCTTGTTAGTAGTCCTTCAGATTTTAGTGTTGTTCTATTTTCAGGATTAATTGTACATAAAGCGCGTGCAAGGCCTAATCTAATAGCATCAGCTTGTCCAGTTAAGCCACCCCCTTCTGCTTTTACATATATATCATATTCTTTGCTTAAACCAAGTATTTGTAAAGGTAAGCAAGAAATTCGTAGATAATTGGGACTAAACTGTAAATATGATTCGCCTGGTAGTCCATTAATAATAAGTTTTCCTGATCCAGGAATTAATCGAACCTGTGCGATAGATGTTTTACGTCTACCTGTTCCAGAATAAATTATTTTTGTATGATTTGATAAAATTGTCATTGTATATATATTTTAATTGATGATATTTATTGAGTTAATATAATTGCATTAGGTTTTTGTGATTTATGTGGATGTTCTGAGTGTTCATATATTTTGAGCTGTCTAAATAATTGACGTCCTAAAGGACCCTTAGGTAGCATACCTTTAACTGATTTTTCAATTATTCTATTAGGTAATCTTTCTTGTAATTCATTTAATGTTTCTACTTTTAAGCTTCCTGGTCTGCCTGAATGTCTCTTATATAATTTTTGTTCTCTTTTTTGTCCTGTTACTGAAATTAATTTTGAATTTGTTACAATAACATATGCTTTATCTATAGTGTATGGTGTGTAAGTGATATTTTTTTTTCCTAGTAAAATAGTAGTAATTTCTGTACTTAATCTGCCTAAATTTTGATTTTTTGCATCAATTATATACCATTGACTTTGTTGATTTTGTGATTTTATATATGTTTTGTTAGTATCCATGAATAAATAAGTCAAGATATTTTTTAATGATTTTATATTTATATTTTTTTATGCTTTAATTTTTTTCTTTTTCTTTAGGTAGGTTAATTCCTAATTTATCTTTTAAAGCTTCAATTACTTCTTCTGCCGATTTTTGTCCAAAGTTTTTGATTTCTAGGAGTTCTTCTTGTGAATAATCTAATAAGTCAGAGATTGAATTAATTTGAGCCCTTTTTAAGCAGTTATAAGCTCTTACAGATAGTTGTAATTCTTCAATTAATATTTGATTAATTTGTTTTTCATGCGGTTCATCATTATTATTTTTCGTTTGAAAATTAATATTTGTTAGTGGATGAAAAAGATGCGTAAGAACATTTGCTCCTTGGCTCATAGCTTCTTGTGGTGATAAGCTTCCGTTTGTCCAAATTTCTAATGATAGTTTTTCTTGTATAATATTGCTATTAATTCTTTTTTCTTCTACAGTATAATTGAATTTAGTTGCTGGCATGAATACGGCATCAATTTGTAAAAAATCAATTGATTTGTTATCTATTCCTTTATCTACTAACCTATATCCATTTCCTTGTTCAATTCGAAATTCCATTTCAAACAGTGTATTATTGCATACTGTTGCAATATATTGTTTGGGGTCAATAATTTTTACTTCAGGAGGCAATTCAAGTAAACCTGTAGTTATTATGGCCGGCCCTTGTATTCTTAATCTGCCTATTTGTGGTTCTTGAGTATAACTTTTAAGTACTACAGCTTTTAAATTTAGTAGTATTTCTAAAACATCTTCTCTTACTCCTGTTATGGTAGAAAATTCATGATTTATTCCAGCTATTCTGACAGCAACAATCGCAGTTCCTTCTAAATCTGAAAGAATAGTTCTTCTTAAAGAGTTTCCAACAGTAATACCTTGTCCTTTATTTAAGGGTTCTAATATAAAATGTCCGTAATATTCTCGTGTACTTTCTCTTTTTGACTCTATACATTCAATATGAAAATGAGTCATATAATAAAATCCTTTATTTTATATAATATGAGTTGTTAAATATTGATTAATAAATGTTAAAAATATGTTAAACTCTGCGTTTTTTGGGAGGTCGACATCCATTATGAGGAATCGGAGTTATATCTTTGATTAATGTTATATTGATACCAGTAGCTTGCAATACTCTAATGGCTGTTTCACGGCCTGAGCCAGGTCCATTAACCATTACCTCTGTTTGCTTCATTCCTTGCTCTATTGCTTGTTTAGCAGCTTTTTCTGCTGCTGTTTGTGCTGCAAAAGGAGTACTTTTTTTAGCGCCTTTAAAGCCACTTGCTCCAGAAGAAGACCAAGCAATAGTTTCTCCTTGTAAATCAGTAATTGTAATAATAGTATTATTAAATGTTGACTGAATATGAGTAATACCTGTTATTATGTTTTTTTTTTGTTTATTTGTAACTTTTTTTATTTGTCGTGCCATGATGCATTTAATCGTTTTGTATTATTTATTAATTTATTTTCTAGGAGCTTTTTTCTTACCAGCAATAGTTTTTTTATTGCCTCTTCGAGTTCTTGCATTTGTTCTTGTTCGTTGACCTCTTAATGGTAATCCCATTCTATGTCTTCTTCCTTTATATGTTCCAATATCCATTAATCTTTTTATATTAAGTGATTCTAATCTTTTCAAATCTCCTTCTAATTCATATTCATTATTTAATATATTGCGAATAGATATGATTTGTTGATCGGTTAATTCATTTATAATTGTATTAGTGTTTATCTGTGTTTTATTTAAAATTTCTTGTGATCTTGATAATCCTATACCATATATATATGTTAGTCCAATTTCAATTCTCTTATTTTTTGGTAAATCTACTCCTGCTATTCTTGCCATATTTTATTCCTTTAAAGTATTTATCCTTGTCTTTGTTTATGTTTTGGATTTTCACAAATAATCATTATTCGTCCATGTCTTCGTATGATTCTGCATTTATCACACATTTTTTTTACTGATGGTCTTACTTTCATCTTTTGAGTATTAATTGAATAAATAAATATTGAGCTTTATTCCATCATATTATCATATTGTTGTGATATTATATATGTTTGAATTTGTTTAGCTGTATCAATTGCAACTCCTACAAGTATTAATAATGAAGTAGCTCCTAAGCCTTTTAAAGTATTTATTTCTGTAATATAATAAATGAGAGAAGGAAATAAAACAATAATAAATAAAAATATTGAACCAATAAAAGTTAATCTGTATATAATTTGTTTTAAATATTTTGTTGTTTCTGATCCTGGCCGAATGTTTGGAATACTGGCTCCCATTTTTTTAAGATTTTTAGCTATATCGTCTGGATTTAAAATAATCGATGAATAAAGATAACTAAAACTAATAATAAGTATTAAATATAGTGGTAAATATAATATTTGATTTGGTAAAAAAAAATAAATTATTTGTGAAATTTTTTCACTTTTATTGATTTGATATAAATATGATGGTAGAGCCATCGCTGCTGATGCAAATACTATTGGCATAACTCCACCTTGATTTAATTTAAGAGGTATATAGCTTTGCGGATTAAGTTCATTAATTTTTCCTAATTGTTTGGCTGAAACTATAGCAATTTTTCGTTTACCTTCTTGTATTAATATATTAATAATTAGAATCATTAAACAAAATATACAAATTAATATTATATTTTTGATTATATTTTCATTATAAATATTGATTTTATATTCTTGAAAGTTTTTAGGTATATTAGAGACTATATTTTGAAATATTAATAGTGATGCTCCATTTCCTATTCCGTATTCATTAATCATTTCTGAAAACCACATTATAATGACAGACCCAGTAGTTAATGTCAAAATGCAATCAATAATAAAAGAATAGTTCCAATTAAATACATAAGGTTTTATCCATATTGCAATAGAAAAGCTTTGTATTAATGCCCATACAACTGTAAAATATCGTGTAAGTTGTGTTATTTTTTGTCTTCCTAACTCACCTTCTTCTTTCTGTAAAGTTTCTAGTGCAGGTATTATTTTAATTAATAATTGCATTATAATTGATGAGTTAATATATGGTACTATACCTAATGCAAAAATACCAATAGTAGAAAAACCCCCTCCAGCAAAAATATTTAAAAAATTAATAATTCCATTTTGTTTAATAGTACTATTGAATGTTTCATGGTCTATTCCCAGTATAGGAATAAATATTCCTACTCTAGCTAAAAATAGTATGATTAAGGTAATAGTAATTTTATTTATTAATTTATTTGTTGTTGTCATAATTGTCCAACTATTGGCATTTGGTAGTTAAATAATTAAATATTATATAAATATTCTATGCTTATATCTCTATTTTGAGCAGTTTGTTGTAATGTTCTAATATTAGAAAGAGCATTAAGAGCAGCTCTTGCATTATTCAGTGTATTATTAGAGCCTAGTTGTTTAGCTAAAATATTTTTTATACCCGCTAATTCTAATACGGTTCTTGTTGAGCCTCCTGCAATTACTCCTGATCCTGTAGCAGATGGTCTAAGCATGATTTTAGCTGCGCCTGAAATACCTTGAATTGGATGAGGTATAGAGCGTGATTTAGTTATCGGAATATTAATTATATGTTTTTTTGCATCACTAACACCTTTTTTTACAGCGCCTATTACATCGCTTGCTTTGCCTACTCCTACGCCAATTTGGCCTTTTTCATTCCCAATGACTAAAACAGCACGAAAACTGAGTTTTTTACCTCCTTTTACAACTTTGGTGACCCGCTTGACTTGTACTACTCTTTCTTCCCAATTAGCTTCTTCTTTATTTTTGATATTCTTTTTTTTTGTAATCATATTTTTTTATATTAAAAATTAATTCCTTCTTCTCTTGCTGCATCTGCTAATGCTTTTATTTGTCCATGATATAGATTATGACCACGATCAAATATTACTTTAGTTATACCTTTTTTTTTGGACTTTATAGCTATATTTTTACCAATTATTTTAGCACTCTGACAGTTTGCAAATGAGTTAATATTTTGTTTTATATCTTTGCTAATTGTTGAGCTACTTGCAAGAATGATATTATTTATATCATCTATTAATTGTGCATATATATGTTTATTAGATCTAAATATATATAATCGTGGTCTTGTATCTGTACCTTTTATTCTTTTTTTTATCATATTCGTTTAAATTTAAATTTATTTATTTTCCTGCTTTACCAACCTTTCTTCTTACTTTTTCATTTTGATATCTAATGCCTTTACCTTTATATGGCTCAGGAGGCCGAACAGCACGAATTTTTGCTGCTATTCTTCCTACAGTTTCTTTGTTAATACCTGATACAGTAATATTGATGTTATTTTCTACTTTAATCAATATATCTTTAGGTGGTATTATATTAACTGGATGGCTATAGCCAACATTTAAAATTAAATTATTGTCTACATTTTGTGATCTATATCCGACTCCTTGTATATTGAGTTTTTTTTCAAATCCTTGTGATACACCTATTACCATATTATTTATTATGCTACGTGATAAGCCATGTATTTCTTGAGCTTTTTTGGTATCTTGTACTCTTGTTAGCTTAATAGTACTATTTTCTGTATTTAAACTTACTTGTATAAGATTTGATATTTTATGCGATAAATTGCCTTTAGGTCCTGAGATGTATATTATTGATTCTTTAATATCAGCTTGAATACCTGCCGGTAAAACAATATTTTTTTTTCCTATTCGTGACATAAGTGTTTCAGCCTTTTAATAATTTTTTACCATATATAACATAAAACTTCTCCACCAAGCCCACAATGCCTAGCATGTCTATCAGTCATTACTCCTTGTGATGTTGATATAATAGCAATACCGATACCTCCTAATACTCTTGGTAGTTCTTTGTGGTTAGCATATACTCTTAAACCTGGTTTACTAATTCTTTTTAGTGCTGTCATAACAGGCTTTTTATGTTTGCCTTTATATTTTAAGGAGATTATTAAATAGTTTTTTAAGTTTTCTCCTATTTCTTCAAATTGATATATAAAGCCCTCTTCTCGTAATACTTTTAAAATATTGCGTGTCATTTTAGTTGCTGGAACTTGCACAATGTGATGTTTGGCTAAGTTAGCATTTCGAATTCTTGTTAACATATCAGCAATAGTATCATTAACCATAAGTTTGTCTCCTTTTTTTAATTATTATAAAGTTTATTATGATTAATTTTTTATTTATAAAAAGGCATACCAAAACCTTTTAATAGGGCTAGACTTTCTTGATCAGTATTAGCAGTTGTTACAATTGCTATATTCATACCTCTGATTTTATCTATTTGATCATATTCGATTTCAGGAAAAATAATTTGTTCCTTTAATCCTAAATTATAGTTTCCTCTTCCATCAAATTGTTTTGGACTAATGCCTCTAAAATCTCTTATTCTTGGTAGTGATAAATTAATTAATTTATTAAGAAAATCGTACATTTTTTCATTTCTTAAAGTAATTGATAAGCCAATAGGGAGATCTTCTCTAATTTTAAAGCCAGCAATAGAATTTTTTGCCTTAGTTACAATAGGTTTTTGCCCAGTAATTAAAGTAAATTCTTGTATACTTTTATCTAATGCTTTAGCATTTTGGGCTGCTTCTCCTAATCCTCGGTTTAATGTAATTTTAACTAATTTTGGAATTTCATGTATATTTTTATACTTGAATTGATTTAGTAACTCTGGAGATATCTTATTCTTATATAGTGTGTGTAATGAGTTGTGCATCTTCAATATGAATTTTTTATATATATTATTATTATTTATGTTGTTGTTAATAAAGATACATTTGAAGTATGTATTGGGGCTTCAATTTTTTTTATTTCTCCTGTTTCATCTTCTCTGCTTGGTCTAATATGTTTGGTTTTTAAATTAATATTTTCTATAATAACTGTATTTTTTTTTGATAGTATTTTAATTACTTTGCCTTCTTTGCCTTTATATTTACCAGCAATAATTATTATATTATCATTCTTTTTTATCTGTCTTTTATGGTTCTTTTGTTTCATAAAAATTAAACTACCTCTGGTGCTAATGATATAATTTTTGAGAAATTGTTATCTCTTAATTCTTTAGCTATTGGACCGAATACTCTTGTGCCTCTAGGATTATTTTCTTTATTAATGATAACAGCTGCATTATCATCAAATCGAATATTCATACCATCTGATCGACGTACTGTTTTTTTAGTTCTTACAATAACAGCTCTTACTACATCAGATCGTTTGACTGGCATATTAGGTGATGCATCTTTTACAACACCTATAACTATATCACCTATGCCAGCATAAGCTGGATTACTACTACCTAGGACTCTAATACACATAATTTTACGTGCACCACTATTATCTGCAACATTTAAATAACTTTGAGCTTGTATCATTTTTTTATTATTTTATTTATTAATATCCATCTTTTATTTTTACTGATAGGTTTTGTTTCTTGAATTTTTACAAAATCTCCTATTTTACATGTATTATTTTCATCATGTGCATAATATTTATTGGTTTTGATTATTATTTTGCCATATTTTTTATGTGATACTTGTTGTTTTACAGCAACAGTAATCGTTTTATGCATTTTATTATTAATTACTAATCCTAGTGTTTCTTTGATAGGCATATTATTTTTGTTTTTTTAATGTTTCTAGAGTTAGCATCTGAGCTAATGCATGTTTTTTATTTTTAAATAAGTGTGGTTTAATATTTTGTTGTGTTGCTTGTTTGACTTTTAATAAAATTATTTCTTTTTTAAGCTCATGAATATTGTTTGATATTGTTTGAAGGTCTAAATTTTCCCATTCTTTTTTTATATGTAATTTCATAATAATAATTTAATCATTTTTAGTAATAAATTTTGTTTTTACGGGTAATTTGTATGATGCTAATTTCATGGCTTGTTTTGCTGTCATTTTTGGAACACCAGATATTTCAAATATAATGTGACCAGGTTTAATTACAGCAACCCAGTATTCTGGTGCTCCTTTTCCTGATCCCATGCGTGTTTCTGCAGGTCTTGCAGTAACAGGTTTATCAGGAAAAACACGTATCCATAATTTACCTCCTCTTTTAACGTATCTTGTTATAGTACGACGTGTTGCCTCTATTTGTCTTGAATTTAGCCATACGGGCTCTGTCGTTTGCAGTGCGTAGTCTCCGAAGGCAATTGTATTTCCTTTACTTGCATTACCTTTCATTCTACCGCGATGTTGTTTTCGGAATTTTGTTTTTTTAGGACTAAGCATATATTATATTAATTTTAATTATTAGTTTTTAATTGCAGTAGGTTTTTCAATATGATTTATTATAGTAGTATCGTTTTTATTTAATTGTGGGACTTGTTCGCCTTTAAATAGCCATACTTTGATGCCAAGTATGCCATAAATAGTTTGTGCTGTTTTATATGCATAATCAATATCTGCTCGTAAAGTTTGTAGTGGTACTCGACCCTCTCTTACCCACTCTTTTCTTGCTATTTCTGCACCATTTAATCTACCAGAAACTTGTACTTTAATACCTTTAATAGTTGTTTTTTGGGCTCTTTGAATACCTTGTCTAACTGCACGTCTAAAAGCTATTCGTTTTTCTAATTGTTGTGCAATAAATTCTGCAATTAAAATGGCTTGTGCGTCTGGTTCAGTGACCTCAAGAACATTTATACGTATTTTTTGATGAATTTTTAGTTTATTTTCTAAATTAATTCTTAAAGACTCGATACCAGTACCCATTCTACCTAGTACAATACCAGGTCTTGCAGTATGTATATAAATTTCTATTTGATCTACTTTTCTTTCTATATAAATTAAGCTAATACTTGCTTTATTTAACTTTTCTTCTATATAGTTACGTATTATATAATCTTCTTGGAGAAGCTTGGGATATAATTGCATTTTTGTAAACCAAGAAGATTTATGGTTTTGTGTGATACCTATTCTAAAGCCAGATGGATGAGTTTTTTGTCCCATTTATTTATTGTTATTTTATTTTAATATTGATTTTATGTTGTTGTAATGATAATGGTTATGTGACATGTCGGTTTACGAATAGGAAAAGCTCGACCTTGAGCACGAGGTTGGAATCTTTTTAATGTGGGACCATCATTTGCAATTGCATATTTAATGATTAAATCATTTTTATTGATATTTTTATTTTGATTATTTAGCATATTATGCACAGCAGATTCTAATATTTTTATAATATTTTGACAAGCTTTATATGGCATAAATTGTAGTATAAGTCTTGCTTCTTTATATTTTTTACCTTTAATTTGTTCTAGAACTCTTCTTGCTTTATGAGATGACAATCTTAGGTATTTACCTATAGCTTTAGATTCAATTTGATTAATATCCATATTTTATTTATTTTCTTGTTTTTCTATCATTTTTTATATGACTTCTGAATGTTCTAGTTGGCACAAATTCTCCTAATTTATGCCCAACCATTTGGTCTGAAATAAATACAGGAAAATGTTGTTTTCCATTATATATTGCAATTGTATGACCAACCATATCAGGAATAATTGTAGAGGACCTAGACCATGTTTTTATAGTTTCTTTACGATTTTTTTCATTAAGTTTGTCAATTTTTTTTAGAAGTTTTATTTCTATATATGGTCCTTTGAATAATGATCGTGACATAATTTATATTTATTTTAATTGTATAATAAAATTCTATTGATTTACTATTTGCGATGTCGCAATATATATTTATTACTATATTTAGTTTTATTGCGTGTTTTACTTCCTAATGCAGGCTTGCCCCATGGGGTAACTGGATGTGATCTTCCTATCGGTGATCTTCCTTCACCCCCACCATGTGGATGATCGATAGGATTCATAACTACACCACGTACAGTAGGTCTTTTTCCAAGCCATCTATTACGACCTGCTTTACCAATAGTAATATTACTAGCGTCTATATTACCTACTTGACCAATAGTAGCATAGCATGCTTTATGAATTGTTCTAACTTCGCTTGAAGGTAGTTTTAAGGTAATAAAATTTCCTTCTTTTGCAACAATTTGTGCATATGCACCTGCAGCTCTAACGATTTGCCCACCTTTTTTGGGTTTTAATTCTATATTATGTACTGCTGTACCTAATGGAATATTTGCTAATGGTAATGCGTTTCCGACTTCTATCGGAGCATTAGGTCCAGAAATTATATCTGTACCTACTTGCAATGACCGTGGATGCAAGATATATCTTTTTTCACCATCTTGATAGTGTAATAAAGCAATTCTTGCGTTTCTATTGGGATCATATTCTATACTGGCTACTTTTCCGCTTATATTTAGTTTATTGCGTTTAAAATCTATAATTCTGTAGCGCTTTTTGTGTCCTCCACCTTTATGTCGTGATGTAATAATTCCCCTATTATTGTGACCTTGATGAGATTTCTTAGTTTTAAGTAATGATTTCTCTGGTTTGTTTTTTGTAATTTCATGAAAAGTTGATACTGTTCTATTACGTGTACCTGGTGTATAGGCCTTGTATAAACGAACTGCCATATATTGTAATATTTTGTATATTTGTATAAATAAAATAAATTTAATTATCTTGAAATAGATTAATTTTATCTTGTGAATCCAGCTCCACAATAGCTTTTTTATAATTTTTTATTTTTCCTATAAATTTACCTATTTTTCTGGTTTTCGGTGGTGAATTTAATGTATTAATTTTAATCACTTTAACTTTAAAAACATATTCGATTGCTTGTTTTATTTTAGTTTTATTAGCATTTGATACTACTGCAAAACAATATTTATTATCTTCAAGGTATTGTGTTGTTTTATCAGTAATTATTGGATACTTAATTATGTCTAATAGTTCTCTATTATTAATCGCTTGTTGTGTCATTATATATTTTTTCTATTGTATGTAAAGCTTCATCTGTTAGTAAAATTTTATCTGCTTTAATTAAAGATAAAGTATTTATATGATTAGCACATATTATATTTATATTTGGTAAATTACGAGTTGATAAATATAATGATTTAGGTTTAGATTTTACTATAATTAAAACTTTTTCTTGATTTTTTATATTAATACCTAAACTTTTTAAGGTTTCAATGACTTTTTTAGTACTTGGTATGTTTAAGTCATTGCATAAATTTTTAGTTACTATTGTATGGCAATATTTATTATATAGTAAAATTTTAATTGCCAGTTGTTTTTCTTTTTTATTTATTTTAGATATATATGTTTTAGATTTAGGACCAAAAATAACTCCTCCTCCTCGCCATAATGGTGACCGAATAGAGCCAGCTCTTGCTTTACCAGTTCCTTTTTGTTTCCAAGGTTTTCTTCCTCCTCCTCTGACTTCACTTCTTGTTTTTGTATTTGCATTACCGTATCTATTGGCGTTTAATTGTTCTTTAATCACACGATGTATTATATACATATTTTTTTTCATATCATTGCTAATATTGAAATATATATTATGTGATTTTTCTGTTTGTGTAGGTTGTGTTGTATCAATTATAGAGTATGTAAGTGTTTTAATTTCTGTCATTTGATTTATTTTTATTAATGTAAATAAGATTACCTGATTTTCCTGGAACTGCTCCTTTTATAATCATTATATTTTCTTTTGCGTTAATATCTATGATTTGTAAGTTTTTTATAGTAACTTTTTTATGCCCCATTCTTCCAGCCATTTTTTTTCCAGGAAAAACTCGTCCTGGCGTTGTACCGGCTCCAATAGATCCAGGTTGCCTATGATTTTTAGATCCATGTGTCATTGGTCCTCGACTAAAGTTATGCCTTTTATGATATCCACTAAAACCTTTACCGATACTTTTACCAGAAATATTAATAAAGTTTCCTATTTTAAATTCTTTTAGATCTAAAATTTCACCTATTTTCATATTATTTGATAATTTTTTATCATATTTATATTCATGTAAGTATTTTAAAGGAGGTATATTTGATTTTTTTAAATGTCCAATTTCTGGTTTTGTTAATTTATTATCACGTACCTGTTGATAACCAATTTGAATAGCTTGATATCCATCATTCTCTATTGTTTTAATTTGAGTAATTATACAAGGACCAACTTTTAATATAGTAACAGGTATTGCACTACCTTCTTTATTAAATAATTGAGTCATTCCAATTTTTGTTCCTAGCAGCTGAATTGACACGATTATTTCTCCTTGAAATGCTGATAGATTTTTACAGACAAACCTCTAGTTAATTTTTGTTATAATATTATCTTTTAATTTGCAATAATTTTCAAGTTTAATATCTATATTAGATTAAATAGTGTGGTAACTACTACTTTATTAATATGAGAGCTTCAATAATTATATATATATATATAATTTGATTAAATTTATTTTTATTGAAAATATGAGTAAAGTTGTTGGAATTGATTTAGGGACAACAAATTCTGTCGTTGCTGTAATGGAAGGTGGAAAACCAGTTGTTATTCCCAATAAAGAAGGTTTAAGAACAACCCCATCTGTTGTTGCATATACAAAGAAACAGGATAAATTAGTTGGTCATATTGCTAAGAGACAGGCTGTGATGAATCCAGAAAATACTTTTTATTCTGTTAAAAGATTTATTGGACGTAGAGAAGATGAGGTTAGTAATCATTTAAAGCAATTATCTTATAATGTAAAAGCAGATAATAATGATAATATTAAGCTTGAATGTCCATCTTTGAATAAAGATTTTGCTCCAGAAGAAATTTCTGCACAAGTATTACGAAAATTAGTTGAAGATGCCAGTACATATTTAGGTCAAAATGTTACGCAAGCTGTAATTACAGTACCTGCATATTTTAATGATTCTCAAAGACAAGCAACTAAAGATGCTGGTCAAATAGCTGGCTTAGAAGTTTTGCGGATTATTAATGAGCCAACAGCTGCTTCTTTATCTTATGGTTTAGATAAAAAAAATAATGAAACTATTTTAGTCTTTGATTTAGGAGGAGGAACATTTGATGTATCTATTCTCGAAGTTGGTGACGGTGTATTTGAAGTTCTTGCTACATCAGGTGATACGAATTTAGGAGGAGATGATTTTGACAGAAAAATTGTAGAATGGTTAATTCAGGAGTTTAAAAACGATGAAGGTTTAGATTTAAGTAAAGATAGGCAAGCATTACAAAGATTAACTGAAGCAGCAGAAAAAGCGAAAATGGAGTTATCTAGTTTATCGCAAACAGATATTAATTTACCTTTTATTACATCAACAGACACTGGTCCCAAACATTTAGATAAAAGTATTACACGTGCAAAATTTGAAAATTTATGTCAAGAATTAATTGAGAAGTGTCAAATACCAGTTGATAATGCATTAAATGATGCTCAACTGAATACGAATAAAATAGATGAAATTGTTTTAGTTGGTGGCTCTACTAGAATTCCAGCAATACAGCAATTAGTACAAAAACATATTGGTAAGGAGCCGAATCAAAGTGTTAATCCAGATGAAGTTGTAGCAATTGGTGCAGCTATACAGGCAGGTGTGTTAGCAGGAGAAGTAAAAGATATTTTATTATTAGATGTTACTCCTCTATCTCTTGGTGTGGAGACTTTAGGTGGTGTAATGACTAAAATTATTGCTCGTAATACAACTGTGCCCACTAAAAAATCAGAAGTTTTTTCTACAGCTGTTGATAACCAGCCTAATGTAGAAATTAATGTTTTACAGGGTGAACGAGAATTTACTAAAGATAATAACAGTTTAGGTACTTTTAGATTAGATGGTATTATGCCTGCACCAAGAGGTGTACCTCAAATAGAGGTAACATTTGATATTGATGCTAATGGTATTTTATCAGTAAATGCAAAAGATAAAGGTACTGGTAAAGAGCAGTCAATTACTATTTCAGGTGCTTCTACATTACCAAAAGATGAAGTTGAAAAGTTAGTAAAAGATGCTGAACAAAATGCTGGTTTTGATAAACAAAAACGTGAGCAAGTAGACTTAAAAAATCAAGCTGATTCTTTATGTTACCAATCACAAAATCAAATCAATGATTTAGGAGATAAAGTCTCTGTTGAAGATAAAGAGAAAATACAAAAAATAATTGATGATTTAAGAGAAGCAATTAATAATGATAGTTATGATTTAATTAAAAGTTTACAGAATGATTTACAGAAATCTATGATGGATTTAGGTAAAGAAGTATATAATCCTGAGTCTGAAAAACCTAAGGATGATTCTGTAATAGATACTAATTCTAAAGAAGCTTAATCTTGATTTTTATGTTTTTTATTTTAAGCGGGTAACGCGAGTCGAACGCGCGACATCAACCTTGGCAAGGTTGCGCTCTACCACTGAGCTATACCCGCTTATTGTATGGGAATAATTATTTCAAATAATTAGTGCTTTGTCAACTTTTAGAAGATAATTGTAGAATAGGTTTTTCCTATTCTACGTTTAGATATTATTGAAATACTTTTATATAATTTGATAATTTATACAATAAATGAATTAGCAATTCCAGTAATAATTACTAGACCAGCCCATATACCAGCACCAGTATAAATTAAATTTTTTGATTGCTCCCATTGTCCTGGTGATGCAATTGTTACTGGTATACCAATTACTAAAAGTGTTGAAAATATAACTAAAATGAATACTAATAATTGAATAAGAATTGTCATCAATATCTCCTTAATAACTTGTTATAATTTAAAATTTAATTTATTAATATATCTCTTTTTATCTTTATAATAATCTATATTATGAAATATATTATCTATTGA